ATGGAATTCATTTATTATAATGAACCAAATTCAAAATAAAGGGAATCGAATTCCCCCCATGAGCTACGTTTCCAAATTAAATTTTCTCTGTTTCTGCTTATGATTTTGGGTAACCTCAATTAGTAAATTTACTAATTAAAATTTGAAAAATCTATTTCATTCAAATTGCACACTGAACTTTATATATATATGTGTCCTAGTCCTAATATAATAATCTGAGGAAAGAGGGTAAAAGAAAGATAAAGATCGTCCCACAATCACACCTTTCTTCGAGAAGGAATGAATTTAATGAAGAAATGCATAAAGTTTCGTCCCTATTTATTCTATTTTAGGAGTCTCATCGACATCAAAAACGCTACTATAATGGTAAAATATTAGATACTTTCGACTCGGATGCATTTTTATCACACCTCTTTGTCTTCAAAGAAAATTAGATCATTATAAAAAAAAAGTTTAGAATTGAACTTCTTTCTTTTTCCATTTCACCTCTATTGTTTATTTTGGTTTGTGGTTAATGGAAGTGGAAGGGTCGTTCGAGAAATAGCATCTCATCGGATAATGATACACGAAAGGCGTAGGATAGTTTATCGAAAAGAAAAAACGGAACAGTAAATAAAATAACTCCTGATTGGATCAAGAATCCCATTTTTCATTTGATTCGGTGTGGATAAAAGATCTTTTTATGGTATACTATTCAATTCTCGACGATGAATTTATTTGATAGCTCAACTATTGTTATTTATGATATTGATTCGATTCAATACCATCGAGAGGGAGTTCATCCATTGAATTGACAGGCAAAAGATTTATCATCTCTATGGGATTAAATCCCGAGTTATTGTGAAATTAAAATAAAAAAAACGATTAGATTATGGAAGTAAATATTCTTGCATTTATTGCTACTGCATTGTTCGTTCTCGTGCCTACTGCTTTTCTACTTATCATTTACGTAAAAACAGTCAGCCAAAATCAAAGTAAAAATGATTAATAAATTTGATCGAAACTTGACTTCTGACGAAAAGGATTCAAATTCCGCGTCTTAAATGAAATGCGCGGATTAGAATTGTCAGTATTCTATGCGATCCGATAGTATATGGTAGAAAGAAAGATTCATATCTTTCTTTCTACCATACCTTTCTCGTAGTTTTCTTGTCGTGTAAAAAAAGTTCTACAGTGTATAAAATACTGTAGTAAAGTTGTACTCTAATAATAATACAAACTTAATCTACAATACTACAATAGGATGGATCTTCCTATATGTAGATATCAATTCCATATATGGAATGTATCTAATTCTATTTCTTTGCTACATCTATTTGTTCCAATTGAAAGAAAACTTTGTTCTAATTCTTACTATTTCTTTGTCTTTCGTATTTTTTTCACTATGAATCTCCATATCTCCATATCTATCGAAAAAGTAAGATCAATGAAGGAAGTTTGATTAAAAAAATCAAGTCGTTTTTTTTTAGTTTAGCGTTTTAAAGAGGTAAAAGAGGTAATTGATTGAGTCACTAACAGGAGTTCTGGAGTTCTATGGGAATCCTCAAAAATAAGAAAACAAGCGGTAAATGGCCAATATGAAACTCTCCTAAGGCAAAATACATAGTTTTTTGTTAGACAATTTATATTGTTTCTCAGAACAAGTGTCTAGACACTTACCGGAACGGTTCCTTCTTTAGAACAGTAAAACAAATAAAAATTTGATCTTCCTCATTGTCTATTTATAATTCTATGAAGAGCCTATCGTTGAAATCGAAAATTTAGAAAGAATTAGTGGGAATGGTTGAAAGAGTATTATTTATATAATACATTAATTCCACTCGAATCCAATGGACTTTCAAAATAAATATATTTTTATTTCAAATCGTTAAAAAAAACTTTTCAGAATGATCTATAAAACAATTGATAGAGTTTTTTTCCTCAACTCAATTAAAAAATAGTACCTCTAGAGTCCACTTCTTCCCCATACTACGAGTGAAAGAGAAAATGTAAAGACTACCATTAAAGCAGCCCAAGCGAGACTTACTATATCCATGTGAATTATGTCCCCTATTTCTATGAATATGAAGGAATTATTCTATTATTACTCACTAATAATAGTGGAATCAATGGTGCAGAGTCAAAAATATATTCTGACCCAACACTATTGATGAATCAATCAACGAAATAGATTTGTATTTCTAAAAAATTCCAATTATCTATTCATATAGAATATTGATTCAATGCCTGAGCATTCAGAGACTCTCGTGAGTCCGTATCGAAATTCCTCCCCTTCCATCACTATAATCTTAGACTTCAGGGATTTAGAATTTTTTACGAGCAACCTATACCTGATGCTTGCTTCGAATCAAACAAGTATAAAAAATACCTTTTCTTATGCTGGGGAATAATGGAGCCAGTTCTATTAGCAAAAGAGTTCAATCAGCAGAACAGAATAGCAGATTTTGAGTATTTGGTTGATTAGGCGACACCCAGATTTGAACTGGGGAAAAAGGATTTG